GCCTTTTATTAGTTAGTCCCGGTAAAGCTCCCAGGCGGCGTATTTTTTTGAAACGAGGTCCCCGGTAACGCGACATAAAGACTCCTTAATTTTATTCTTTTTTATATTTTATTCTTATTGATGAAATTTCATTTTACAGAATAAAGCTAAACTAAAACTGAACTAAATGATAAATGAAGCGAAGTTTACGGAAGTAGTGTACTTGTACTATAAAGAAAAAAATAAGACATGTATTTGGATAATGAGATGAATTGGACAAATATCCAGACCTTTCTATTCTTCTATATATATATCTATATTCTATATAGATATATTCTATATAGATAGAGAAAAAAGAGAAAAAAACTCTTTTCGTGACATAGTTGGAAGTTCCTATAACATAAAAAATCGACAACTTTTTGGAAAAAGAGGGAGAAGTTTTTTCAATATTCTTTTATTTCGGATTTCAAAGGGACATTCTCAATCATGTAAAAACTCGAATAAAATAAATAGAGAAAAGCCGGCTATCGGAATCGAACCGATGACCATCGCATTACAAATGCGATGCTCTAACCTCTGAGCTAAGCAGGCTCACATAAGAGAAATTAGACATGCATAGGAATTCAATAAACTATTGGAATCTTGGCTATTAATTTAAAAAAGAATACTATATTATATATATATATAGTATAAGTATATATATACTTAATTATATAAGAATAAGATTATAAGATTTGCATTCTTAGTGATTCATTATTAGCTAGTAGCTAGTCATAATGAATATCGAAAAATAGAATATAGAATGGAAAGGAAATATTCAATACTCATACTTACTATAGAATATAACGATTAATCTAGCGATATATAATTTCGATTTCTTTTTCTCAATTATATCAATTAGATTATTCTTTTTAGATTCAAAAATTTTGATTTTTGCTTTCAAATCAAAATTGAAAGTCTTTTTATTACACTTCTATATTTTATTCCATATCATATAGTTTTTCTATTTAGAAAAAAGAATCGACCGTTCAAGTATTCCAAATTGCATGGGAAAAACGAGCAGAAGAGAGACATATATACGTGGCATATATCCATCTATATTGAATTGCGGATACAGAAATGATAGAATCGTTTTTGATTGGACCAAATGTGGGTTTCCTATAGAAGATGAAACAAGATAACCAAGAAATCAAAGAAGAGAACAACTTTTTCGAAATAGGAATCCTTATTTAATTTAATGAATTCAACGGTTCCAGTAGAAATGAAGAAATGAAAGAAAAAGTAGAACAACATCACAATCAAAATGAGATCCTAATCTCAAAACAAAAAGAAAGGGGGATATGGCGAAATTGGTAGACGCTGCGGACTTAATTGGATTGAGCCTTGGTATGGAAACCTACTAAGTGAGAACTTTCAAATTCAGAGAAACCCCGGAATTAAAAAAATGGGCAATCCTGAGCCAAATCCTGTTTTCCAAAAACAAACAAAGGTTCAGAAGGTGAAAAAGGATAGGTGCAGAGACTCAATGGAAGCTGTTCTAACAAATGGAGTTGACTGTGTTGCATTGGTAGAGGAATCCTTCCATTGAAACTTCCGAAAAGATGAAGGATATACGTATATACATACATATACGTACTGAAATACTCTATCAAATGATTAATAACGACCTGAATCTGTATTTTTTATATAAAAAACGGAAAAATTTGTTGTGAATCGATTCCATATTGAAGAAAGAATGGAATATGCATCGATCAAAGCATTCACCCCACAGTCTGATAGTTCTTTTGAAGAACTAATTAATCGGACGAGAATAAAGATAGAGTCCCATTCTACATGTCAATACCGGCAACAATGAAATTTATAGTAAGAGGAAAATCCGTTGACTTTAAAAATCGTGAGGGTTCAAGTCCCTCTATCCCCAAAAAAGCCCATTTGACTCCTTAACTATTTATCTTATCTTTTTTTTGTTAGTAATTCAAAATTCGTTATCTTTCTCATTCACCCTACTCTTTTACAAATGGATCTGGGTGAAAAATTTTTATCTTATGACAAGTCTTGTGATATATGATACATGTACAAATGAACATCTTTGACCAAAGACTCCCCATTTGAACGAGTCACGGTCGATATCACTATTCATACTGAAACTTACAAAGTCTTCCTTTTTTTGAAGATCCAAGAAATTCTAGCACCTGGATAAGACTTTGTAATACCCCTTGAATTGACATAGACCCAAGTTATCTAGTAAACTGAGAATGCGGTATCTGGAATGGTCGGGATAGCTCAGCTGGTAGAGCAGAGGACTGAAAATCCTCGTGTCACCAGTTCAAATCTGGTTCCTGGCACATGATTAATTTGTACGAGTCTCTTTTCTACAAATTCATTGATATGAATCGACATACATATGCATTAATAGTCTAGATCATATTACATACTTTCGGTCTTTAGAGAAATACCCCATCTATTTTATAGATGGGTAAAGAGTTTATTATACAAAGTATGTAACAAAAATAAATTCTAT